TCTATATGTCTATTATGGATCTGCACCCCCTGGGATCGATAAACCTTTTGGATCTTATTAACCAAAGAAATACGACTTTGCGCTATAATTAGCTCAGCACCAATCAAGAATCCCCAGGGAATGCCAAGAATTCTTGTTATACGCTCGTTCCAACCCTCAACTCTCTTTTCTAGGTTCATCGATATTGAATCAATCGAACGCACTTCTAATACCTGTTCCACTTTTGGAAGACCCTGTGTTATATCACCAGATCTCGATTTTTCATATATAAATGTAAGTAATATATCTCCTTCATAAAGCATTTCTCCATAATGGCCATGAACAGTTGCTCCTGGAGTCGCCAAATAAGGGTTAGCCGATCTTATTACTACAGAATCAATTTGAACAATTAGAACTTGACCCGATTTTAGGTGTGGTTCGTTTTTAGCTATACATACATTTTCACAAAGAAATTGCCCAAGGTTAATTATTGTATATGCTTTTTCACAAGAATTATGATGATAATTATGATAGAGAACATGCCAATTAAAATGGAATGGATTCAAAACGATGTTACTGCATAGATCAGGCTTATAAATTCTCCCGTTTTCGCTCATTAAATAATATTTAAATACTTGAAAAGTTTCCTTTAAATTGTCAAGTTGCAAATATTTAGTTATCGAGATCTGATTATGAGTTATTAAACGGTAAAATGAATAAAACTTTGCAACTTGAAGGGCTATTCCTAAAGGGCCTAACGAATTCCTAATTGGAATTAGAGGATCTCTTTTAATTGATTCTTTTATCACATTGTGATATTTTACATCGTTGAATGGGACCATTTGAAAACAATGATCCGATGACAAAATTATCAAAGATCGGCATTCCTTATTTCTATTCAACATACGAATAGTTCCTTGATTTTGGCTAAGGGATTGTTGAATCTTTGCCTTGGAATAAATAGAATAAAATGGATTGATATTAGTGCGATCTGACTCATTATCAGCGATCAATCTTGAACCGGAGAGATCATTCCTTTTTCTGATATACGAAATATGGGATTTCACTAAGTCAATTCTTAGAAAATCTCGAATCAAACCATTTGTACTTACTTCAACAAAAGAAGCGCGGGTCTCTTCAATAGAAGAAATTCTTTTGTCTCGATCCCAATTCAAGACTAAACAAGTCCGAACTAATTGAATGCTTGTGTCAGAAATTCCCTGAATTGGTTTTCCATTTCCATAAAGAATATAATTGACAACTTGAAGTTCCAGATTATCCCTTTCCCGCAACAGATCCTGGGGGAAAAGTTTTACTAAATTTATACCATCCGCTATTTCATATATAATTACGGGTCGAACTAAAACAAAATACTTTTTCTTGGTAGGTGTGATCCATTGGACATAGATCCAATTTTTAAATTTTTTTGATTCCGTAGAATTTTTTTTTTTTACCGTTCCGAGTGGTATCAAGATGCCGCTGTGTCGGGATATCTTATCCATCTCTCCAGGAAAATAGATATCCCCAGAAAAGATTTTTAATTCAATCCTTTTTTTTTTCTTCTCCACTCGAACCAATCCGCCTACTCGACTTCTTATATTGACAGTGATTGGTGTATCTACTCCAATGATACTATTGTTTCGTACCATTATGGAAGAAGATTCAGGTAAAATATGCACTTCCTCGGGAATGAAAAAAAATCGATCTACTTTCATTTGGTATTTTGGCTTCAATTCTTTGACTCCTCGATACTCAATTAAATCCTCTTTTTTGAAAATGGAATGAACTCCTATAGTCCTATATTTAGTAATTCCTGAACTCTTTTTTCTGTATTGAGGATCATCGAAATAAGCAAGAATACTATTTCTACGAAAAATGCCATTGAGAGGTATTTCAATCGAGATACCGGAAGGGGGCATTAGTTCTTTGTCTCGTTCTTGAATCGATTGGAATGGAATGATTAATCTATTTCTTCGCCTCTTTGCCAATAAATCCGAATTCTCGTGGAGAATAGCAGGATATATGAAATTAAAATGACCCATACATAGGATTCGATTAAGCCCTGAATAATCAGGAATCCCGCTTTTTTTTTTATCAGAAGGATTTGAACTAAAGAATTTGTGTCTTACTTGAACTTGATCATTACTTACTACAAGGTTAGAAATATATCTTCCTCCGGCAGAAGGAGAATGAATGTTCATTTGATCTTGATCCTTGTGGAGTGAAAAAGAGATTACACCGGACCTGCACGACCTTCCTGATAATATCCATAAATGACTTGTTTTTGGTAAGATATGGACATTACTATATGTAAATTCGGGTGCATGATACACATCGGTACTCCAATGCATCTCTCCCTCTGAGTCAGAATAAATATGCTTTCGAACCCTCTCTTTAAAATTAAAAGTGTATGTTCCCGCGCGAATCTCAGCAATCACTTGTTCTGATTCTACATATTGATCGTTTTGAACTAATAGAAAACTTTTTGGTGGAATAGTCACGTTATGTATAATATTTTCAC